TGAACCCTCACGATTTCTAAAGTCGACGGATTTTCCTCTTACTATAAATTTCATTGTTGCCGGTATTGACATGTAGAATGGGACTCTATCTTTATTCTCGTCCGATTAATCAGTTCTTTAAAAAGATCTATCAGACTATGGAGTGAATGATTTGATCAATGAATATTCGATTCTTTCTTCAATATGGAATCACTTCACATCTCCCATTTTGATATATAATATATATATAAAGATTCGGGTTGTCATTAATCATTTGGTAGAATATATAGTATTTCAATGCATATATCTATGTTTATAGGTTTATCCTTTCTGAAGTTTCTATGGAAGGATTCTTTCTACCAACACAGTCAACTCCATTTGTTAGAACAGCTTCCATTGAGTCTCTGCACCTATCCTTTTTGATTTTAGCTTTCTGAACCCTTGTTTGTTTTCGGAAAACTGGATTTGGCTCAGGATTGCCCATTTTTTTTAATTCCGGGGTTTCTCTGAATTTGAAAGTTCTCACTTAGTAGGTTTCCATACCAAGGCTCAATCCAATTAAGTCCGTAGCGTCTACCAATTTCGCCATATCCCCCTTCGTTTTTTTGTTTTGAGATTAGGATCTCGTTGTGATGTCGTTCCCTTTCATTTATACTGGAATCGTTGAATTCATTAGATACGGATTCCTATCTCGAAAGGGTGTTTTCTCCTCGTTGATTTCTTGTCTATCTTCTTTCATCTTCTATATGAAACTTCTATTTGTATTTGGTCCAATCAAAAACGATTCTATCATTTCTGTATCCGCAATTCAATATATATGGATATATAACACATATATATGTCTCTCTTCCGCTCATTTTTCCAATGCAATGCGGAATACTTGAAGGGTCGATTCTTTTTTTTTTCGTCTTAACTTTCACCTTTATGAATGAAAGCGTAGGAATATCTGATTAGTTCTAACGAATCCTTCGATGAAATAATTATAATTTGAAATATAAGAAATATATATAAAATGGAATATATATACTAAGATTATGGAATAAAAAAGTGTAATAAAAAAAATTACAAATGTCGTTTGAACCCCCCCCAAAAAAAAAGATTTCATCTCAAAATTATTACTACCTAGTAATAACAAATTTTGAGAAATAAATAGAAATTCTATATCGCTAGATTAATCATTAGATTCTATATCGCTAGATTAATCATTAGATTCTATAATCTATAATATAGAATCTATTTTTTATTTGAAATTCTATTCTTTCGTCGATATTCATATTAATTATGAATAACTAATTATGAGTAGCTAAGATTCTTTACGGAATTTCTATACATGTAGAATTTCTATTATGTGAGCCTGCTTAGCTCAGAGGTTAGAGCATCGCATTTGTAATGCGATGGTCATCGGTTCGATTCCGATAGCCGGCTTTTCTCTATTATTGTTTAGTTTTAGCTTTGTTTTATTCTGTAAAATTAAATTGCATCAATAAGAATCAAATAAAATAGAAACGAAAAGAAAAAAGAAACTTGCCAAATTGAATGATTGAAATGAATATAAAAATGAGGGGCAAAGGGGCTTTTCAAATTGAATGATTGAAATCATTAAATGATTGAAATCAAAATAAAATATGGAGGTTGACAAATTAAATGATAATGATTGAAATGCACATGAAAATGAGGGGTTGACAAATTAAATGATTGAAATCAAAATAAAATATGGAGGTTGACAAATTAAATGATTGGAATGAAAATGCAAAAGAAAAAAGGAAATTGCATCAATAAGAATAAAATCTAAATGCAAAGAAAAAGAAGGAAGAAGGAGTCTTTATGTCGCGTTACCGAGGACCTCGTTTTAAAAAAATACGTCGCCTGGGGGCTTTACCGGGACTAACTAATAAAAGGCCTAGAGAAAAACGTGGTCTTAGAAACCAATCGCGTTCCGGGAAAAAATCCCAATATTGTATTCGCCTAGAAGAAAAACAAAAATTGCGTTTTCATTATGGTCTGACAGAGCGGCAATTACTTAAATATGTTCGTATCGCTGGAAAAGTCAAGGGTTCAACAGGTCAAGTTTTACTACAATTACTTGAAATGCGATTGGATAACATCCTTTTTCGATTGGGTATGGCTCCGACTATTCCCGGAGCGCGTCAATTAGTTAACCATAGACATATTTTAGTCAACGGCCGTATAATAGATATCCCAAGCTACCGATGCAAACCTCGAGATATTATTATGGCGCGGGATGAACAAAACTCTAGAGCTCTGATTCAAAATTATCTCGATTCATTTCCTCCTAAGGAATTGCCAACACATTTGACTCTTCAGTCAGTTGAATATAAGGGATTAGTCAATCAAATAATAGATAGTAAATGGGTCGGTTTGCAAATAAAAGAATTGCTAGTCGTAGAATATTATTCTCGTCAGACTAAAACCCACTAAAAATCAAATAAATCAAATAAAAAATAACAAAGGTTCGAACAACCTTGCTCCCTTTTGTTTTGGCGAATTCACCTAGGGTTAAGATAAATAAGAGTTTGATCCGGAGTTTTCTCCCATTTAGGTATCGTAGACTGAGAGGGATATTTTCATTACTTAGTCTCCTATTTTCGATATTTGCCAGTATTTTTTGTGCAGGAATAGAAAATATATTTCAAAGAAAGGTATAACTCTTAGTGGGATCCATTGTTATTTGATCTATTGTGGTTAGTAAGATCGGGGAATTGGGTGAGGGTGCGGAAAGAGAGGGATTCGAACCCTCGGTAAACAAAAGTCTACATAGCAGTTCCAATGCTAGGCCTTCAACCACTCGGCCATCTCTCCCACATAATGATTATGCGCCAAAACACGAGAAAATGGCGAGTCGTTCATAATTAGATAGGGACGACCAATCAATTCTAAAAAAGTATAAAAATAGCTAATTTTTCATCAAAGTAAAAAAAGGATCTTTCCTTTGAGGCTGCGGGGATAAAGAAACAACAGTTTTCTTGCGAAAACGATTAAAAACAATTTGATTCATGTTTATTTAATGCCTATTTATGTTTGAAAAAACTGGGTCTATATTTTTTTTATTAATCTAATTTCATGTGATTTTGAAACCAGAAAGAATTTCTCGGGGGGATGATTTTCCCCGAGCGCAAAAAAATTTAATTTCGTAGATAAGATTAAGATAAGGTATCTATTAACTGAAATGCAGAGGTGCTGTGTGTTGTTTGGGCTTCTTCGGTGTGGTTTGGATTATTCTAATAATAATAAGAATACTGTTTGCAAAATGGAAGGCACTAAAGAAAAAACAGAAAAAGGCAATGTTGAGAAGAAAAAGATACGCGGAAAAAAAACGGAAAAATGCAACGCTCAAAAAAAAAGAAAATAAGTGATCGGGATAGAAAGAAAAATTTTGGATCAATCGACGACTTCGGAAGGTAAAGTTATAGAATAATCCCCTTCCTTCGAGTATCCACGATTAATGCAGCTTCAAATGCTATGTTTCAATTGAAAATTCTAGTATTGAGCGAAAGGCTATACCTATTGGTTCGGTATTCGAGGCCAATCCTACTTCACTAGTACCAATAGGCGGCATAGGGGAAGAAGCACTAAACTGCTGAATCAACAATATCAAAACTATTGGAAAAAAAAAATATATCTCTCTCTTTAGCAGGCCCAGAACTAAGAAGAGTGGTTGGGACAATAAACATCCATCTTGTTTGTATTTTGGATACCTCAAAAATCACCGGAGGCTGTTGAAGTGACTACTTCCTGTGAATTAGAGGGCGTCGAGAACAAAGAAATTGTTGGAGTTTTCTTAACATCAAACGTGTTGGTACTATTTAGAAATATAAAGTACCGACATGTTTGATGTTAAGAAAAGATCTCTTGCAGGAAGGTTGGCTATAGATTTCTTGTAAAACCACTAGCCCTACTCAGTTCATAATGAAAAGATTTTCATCTTTTTTGATTCCCTAGTAGGATTTTCTTTATGCACATAAAAGAGGAGCCGTATGAGATGAAAATCTCATGTACGGTTCTGGAACGGAGATTCTTTGAATTGAATGACGACCGTAACGAATGTCAGCTCAATCCGAAGGAAATTATGCGGAAGCTTTACAGAATTATTATGAAGCTATGCGACTAGAAATTGATCCCTACGATCGAAGTTATATACTTTATAACATAGGACTTATCCATACAAGTAACGGAGAACATACAAAAGCTTTAGAGTATTACTTTCGGGCGCTAGAACGAAACCCATTCTTACCACAAGCTTTTAATAATATGGCTGTGATCTGTCATTACCGAGGAGAACAGGCCATTCGACAGGGAGATTCTGAAATTGCGGAGGCTTGGTTCGATCAAGCCGCCGAGTATTGGAAACAGGCTATAGCGCTTACTCCCGGGAATTATATTCAAGCGAATAATTGGAGAACGACATGGCTACGATCCGACTTAAATATGAAGAAATAGATATGCCTAGCTGTTTTATTCTATGGATAAAGGATCTAATTGATAGAAACTGCTTCCTTATGTCATGATGTGAGATAAGCGTTAGGAATCCACTTATGTAATAGAGTCGATTCACTAAGGTATTGAGCAGCGGTGTAGGATAAATTGATCCCTACGATCGAAGTTATATACTTTATAACATAGGACTTATCCATACAAGTAACGGAGAACATACAAAAGCTTTAGAGTATTACTTTCGGGCGCTAGAACGAAACCCATTCTTACCACAAGCTTTTAATAATATGGCTGTGATCTGTCATTACCGAGGAGAACAGGCCATTCGACAGGGAGATTCTGAAATTGCGGAGGCTTGGTTCGATCAAGCCGCCGAGTATTGGAAACAGGCTATAGCGCTTACTCCCGGGAATTATATTCAAGCGAATAATTGGTTGAAGATCACCAGGCGTTTCGAATAAATGAAGACACCATTGATTCTAAATTATGAGAATTAAATCATTTCATTTTATCCCTTTGCTTTGAAGCCTTCTTTAATCATTTCATTTTATACCTTTGCTTTGAAGCCT